CATTGAAATAGTCTTTTCATTTTTTAGCTTAGCCCCGTGCGTGTGTCTCAAGATAATTAGTTCACTTAGGGAATTGGGGAAATATACAACTATGCCATATACGACCTAGAGGAATAGCAAAAAAAGTACGTTGATATTCAAAAGGAAATAAATATAAAGGACCTTTTTCCTAAAATTGATTTTCCTTCACTTAATATCATACTTCTTATCAATGAATATTTGCTTTATCTTTCTATTGGTTAGCCCATCTCATTATTCTTATTATTATTAACTCCTTATTCAAAATCAAAACAATTTAAAAAAGAATTCTTCCCAAGAAGTCTTGTGGTATATGTTTACGACGCGTGATTCAATTAAATAAACTGAACGGGGAAATGATTCCCCGTTCAGTTTATTTAATTGAAGGATTTACCAAAATCTAAAAAAAAAAATTACATAAACTTAGATCAATCAAGTAATGATGTTTCTTTGAATATGCATATGTAATGATTTTCTTTATACATCTGGTAATGATTCGGTCTAAAAAATGAATCCATTTAGAAAGGACGAAAAGAATTTAATTAAAGGGATTCATAAAAAAATGAGCTGGGTAGGGGAGGGGGTCGTCGAACTAGGTATATATAATTGAATGACTATTAAGCCAACCCTTGTAGAAGTTTCGACGCTTGATTCTCAAATACGGTTGAATCTAAGATGAATAGTTGGTTTACGTTATAGAATAAAGACATGTATATGTGATATTAGACTAGTATCTCTTAGATTTCTATTTCATTTGACCTACTACTGAAATTTGTAATTTCGATCGGGATTCCAATACAATAGAAGTCCTTCCGTCTCGTTGTGACTGTGAATTGAATGAACAAACGGATGAAATCCAGAAAAATTCCAAATAACAGTTCGAACTAAGAAATGGAAGAACAAAAGTTGTATAGGAGTCACAAGAACTCTGTAGATGGAAACTCAAGATATCGAAGTAGTTCTGACGATTCAATAAATAATATTATTACTTGTACTTCAAATACTTCTCAATTCGATGGATGAATCCTAGCGATGGAATAATGAAGTTATAATTCATTGATTGATTGTATCATTAACGATTTCTTTTTTTGTTACGAGGAACTTATCATGAATCCACTCATTTCTGCCGCTTCCGTTATTGCTGCTGGGTTGGCCGTAGGACTTGCTTCTATTGGACCTGGAGTTGGTCAAGGGACTGCTGCGGGTCAAGCTGTAGAGGGTATCGCGAGACAGCCTGAGGCGGAGGGAAAAATACGAGGCACTCTATTGCTTAGTCTAGCTTTTATGGAAGCTTTAACAATTTATGGATTGGTTGTGGCATTAGCACTTTTATTTGCGAATCCTTTTGTTTAATCTTATAAATAAGATAAGACCTTGTCGTTTGCTTTTTCAAATTCTATCAAGATTTCCTCCCTACGATTACTTTTTCGTTGAGAAAATAACCTACGGGAAGGGCCGATGAAGAATTAGCATACTGACTCGCTTTCATCCTTTCAGTTCGTAGACCAAGGGAACTTTTTTAAGTGAGTCTTAGTATCCCCATAATCCAAAAAGGGGGCGGTTCAGAATTGAGAACTAACTCAAAAATTTTTTGACTCGATTTCAGAAAAAGAAAAAAAAAAAAGAGAGTAAATAAAAAGCGAGGTGAAGTGATACAAAAATAACTCTGTTCGGTTTTTTAGTCGATCTATAAGAGGAGAGCATATGAAAAACGTAACCGATTCTTTCCTTTCTTTGGGCCCCTGGCCGTCTGCTGGGAGTTTCGGGTTTAATACCGATATTTTTGCAACAAATCCAATAAATCTAAGTGTAGTGCTTGGTGTATTGATCTTTTTTGGAAAGGGAGTATGTGCGAGTTGTTTATTTCAAGAATAGGCTGGACCAACCAGCTGTACCCTTTAGTTTTCCTTAGAACTAGGAGAGAGGGGTGCATGATCTCGCGAATTACTTCTGAATCAATTAAGAAATTCTCTGTAAGAACCATAGCATTTCGTGATTTATTGGTAAATCTACTTCGATTCTCTCTCAACCAATAATGCGGGACTATTAACATGGTTAAAGCAAACCGTTTGAAGTCAAGACACTGCATGGTACTCTTTCTATCACTATGTTAATTATAGAGATGTTTTCAAAATGAATATTGTATCGATATAGGATACTCATATTGATAAAATAATTTGAACTGTTTATTGTAAAAACGGGCATTTTCACCTTTTTATCCAATGCTTAATTGACGACCTGTGTCTTAGTCAGAATATTTTTTGAAAAAAAAAAAAGAAACAACTTTGCTGACAATTACATATTTTTTTTTTGATTTTGTCAGAAGAGTCCTCCGAATTTTTTTCGGCTTGCATAAGTTTCCATATCTTTTTGGAATATGAACAAAGAAGAGAGGATAAGCTCATTATATTCATAAAAAACACAAAAAAACGTATGAGAATTTCTCTTTTAAGTAATTGAGCGTGAGAGCCAAATGAATCGA